CAAAACCAAAATCACATACGTAGGAGTTGACTGACCTAGTTTCGCTTTCTCAAACGCATAGAGTGAGAAGAAAGTAAAGAGAAGTCAGGCAAAGAAAGCTGCTGCTGCGCGCTCAGGACGAGTTATGGCGCCCTCCCTTTACGCGAATTGGGCACGCTTTTGGTGGAAGAAAGATCGTAGCTCAATCTCCCCCAGGAGGGTCCGGGGGACTACCTCCGATTTTTGGTAGCCGACGCTAGGCTGGACTGGCAATTCAGGTGCTTCTGTAGCCTTTGTAAGAAGAGCCGGATTAGGACCAGTTTTCGTGCCCCTTCCTGGGTGAATGGGTTGGGTGCCCAGTACTGACGCTGACTTGGGAACCATGTCGAAGTTCCCTATCTATCTCTTCTGGAGGCTTTCCTTCCTCCTATAGCAAAGTCTGACTCTTGGATCGGATCAACGGTTTTTTCGTCAAAGGGTCTTTAAGATTCAAATTACAGATATTCAAAAATCTATCCAATTCAAATTGTTGTACCAAGCTTCCCTTCTTAATAAGTAAGAAAGAACTTTACTTGTTCAAGTCAGTCTAGTCAACTCCCCTCACTCTATCGAGTCAGTAATCCATTCCCTTCGAATCTAAGGCTCAATGATGGATCCAGGCGCTTTCCAGAGGCGAAGACTGATACTGATATCACCTGGCTCCGGGTGGACCATACTCAACCTTTCGTCCAGTGGGTAGCTCCTGCCCCTAGCTCAGACTTCTACTATAAAAAAAAAGGTGGTTGGACCTATGCCTACTATGTCTGTGAGGAAGTTGGGCTTCTACATCTTGATTAACCGGGTGACTCGTGGGATGAAATAAGAGTTCATTCTGGATAGCATGGCCTGGGCTGGGGATCTGGGATCTATTCTCAGTCTCCCTATGGGAGAAGATGATGAAAGGAAAAAAAAGCATCTATTGACAAGTCGGAGTCGGTCTTACTGCCTTTGCGCATCTGTCTTTGCTCACTCCATGTGTGTGGGGTAGGCATCCTCTGCACATGCGGGTGATGCGACGTGGCTTACAGTAGACTAGACGATAGACTAGAGATCATTCGGAAAGGATCTCCCTCGAAAATGGGGGGTCGATCCTCCCGGTGAACTGACCGTAGCCCAAACCGACCGCATGACTGATTGATGTGATGGTCTTCAGTCTACCCTCTCACGTAGCCCATGCCGGATGAATCGTATAGGAAACGAAAGAATCTAACTATAGAGATGGAACCATTCCACCTATTTTTGGCCCCTCGTCTCGTATTGATTGATATCGCATGCTAGTCAGTGACCCTTTGTCATGATCGTGCGTTACGGCCCTTTACTGTTTTGTCATTTTGACATTGAGGGCTTGCTTTGAAGTAGTTTCCGGCGAGGGGTCTATGAACCCTTTCTATTTGAGGGACCGAGCCAATGAGAAGGCTTCCTTCTCGCCTTCTTTCTCTCATATTTCCCCCCGTCTTTTTGGTGGATCTCGCTAGTGAGACATATTGAATCGTATATGGACTAGTTGCACCCATCACCTGCCCGAATGCCTGTATCAACCGTTGTTTCGGTGCGCCTTTAGGAATCGTACATCCTTTGATGAATATTACACCTTTCGAGGAGAAGGAGGCAGAGCGAAGTCCATTCTTATGGGCAGGGCACAACAGCAAGCAAAAAAAACGGGATGCTTCACAGCAGGCAGCACAGAAAGAGGAGTAGATCCAATGGGAATTGTTATTTTATTTAGCTTGAGCAGGAAACCATAAGGAGGATGGGAAAGCTTATATGACTAGTAGATAAAGAGTAGTGAAAGGATTGAAACCAAAGATAAGGTACTATTGATCAAACTAGATCGATAGCAGCATGTCCAAAATTATCGAAAGTGACAACATTGCTAAAAAGAATTCAAAGAAGACGGTTCAAAGCAGTCAGCTCCTCCTTAGCAACTCGAGCGTCTTCTTTCCAGCTTTCGAAGCTGCTTCACCTGGCTCTTAAGTTTAGTTTAAGACTCTTCTCCCGACATGGATCTGACTGTTGACTCCTTCCTTTCCTAAGGCAGTCTATTCTGGATCTAAGACAGATTTTATATGCCCCACTATAAAGCATGAGGCTAGGAATTCCAAACCGGAGAGTGAGCTGCCCGAGTTCGATCCCACAGCTTCATGCCTTCTTGAAAGGCAGAGTTTCATTTCAAAGCTGATCTTGGACTTGCAATCTCAGATTCCGAGCTGACTGAATTGCTTAATAAAGAATTTCCGGGTAAGGTAAGGGCTAACTTAACTTGCTTTCTCCCGGGATCGGGATTATTCTTTCATTATTTAGATAAGCATTTGCCTTAACCTTAAAGCGCTTAAGAAGGAGGCATTGGAGAGAAGTAGGCATGGTGGCCAACCAAGGCAGTGAAATCGAGACAATCAATCGGAAGAGGGTTTAGTTAGGAGTCCGGGTTCCATCCTATAAGTTGGTTGAAGGAAGGGAGCAAAGGAAGTTCTCTTTGCCCTTAGTCTTGGGTTCAGTGAATAGGGAAATTAGGTTAGTCTTATTCCCTAGCTGAGTGAATAGGCCAATATTTCGTATAGTGATAACGCTTTCTCTTTCTTATAGGGGTCTATTTTCTCTGACTTGACTCAGCTTGACCTACTTGACTCAGCGGTTAGAGTATCGCTTTCATACGGCGAGAGTCATTGGTTCAAATCCAATAGTAGGTAAGGCCGAAAGCCCTGCTTTTGCCAGCATGACAGCAAGCACGGACTGGCGGAGTCAACTGAATGACCAAAGCATCGGTTGCTTCCACTTGTGGCCTTCTTCGACCGCCTTGACACCTTAATATCAGGGAACCCCCTCTCCTCTCTTCTTCTCTTCATGTATGTGGGCTGCCTGCCCCGTCCCGAATAGACGAACAGGAACAAGCTGAAGAAAGGCGCGAGAGAGAGTTGATACTCAACGCACCTCCCCTCTTCCACAATTAGGTGAAGACCAGGGGGGCCGGAAACCCCAACGGGAAACCTTTCACCGCGCCACACGATTCTTTCGCGAAGCGCTCTCTCAGACGTTTCCACTCCTGCCTCCGCAAGCAAAGAGGTTTCAAAGATACCAGGCGACCAAGTGAAAGTGAACAGCCCCGAGCAAATCTTCTAGAGAGCGTACCCGTTGTAGCCAAACAACAAAAAAAAGAAAGCATATGAACAGCAGCATCTATAGTTGTGGACAGTCAAAAAAAAGGTTCTTCGAAGCTGTGCTAATGGTGGTCAAGGATAAGGTACTAGTTTCAGTGGGAGACATAAAGTCTGCATGAGAAATCTGGGAGACTCCACAGAGAATGTATGAGTCAGTGACAATGGTAAACATGAAGTTTCTTCGGCAACGGTTTTTTCCAAGCAAGATGCAAGAGGGGACGAGCGTGTCTCAGCACTTAGACAAGATGGAGAAGATTCTCAAAGAATTTGGAGCAGTGAGAGTAAAAATGACTGATCGTGATTAGTGACCGGGAAGTCTGCTGAAGTCGTTTGAGTCTTTGACAACCACTCTCTCCCGTGAAACTCCTCCTTTAACTATGATTGATCTGACCATTTTCTTTAGGCAGAAGCTGAAAAGAGATTTGAACAGCAGTCTGAAAAGAAAAGACTAATGCTGCGCAAAAGAAATATGTTTCAAAAGAAGAAAAAGCACAAAGTGAGTGCAGAAGAACCTGAAAAACATAGAGTGTTGGTCCTGCAATGCAAGAAGAAAGGTCACTTGAGTTTTGAGTGCCCATAAAAGAAAGGCAAAGGGAAAAAGCCATGATGATCAGGAAAAGGTAGTGTTGGTCACTACTATGGCCTTGCCAACATTTCAGATAGTTGGTGGATCGGGTCCTCATATTTTCTTCCGAAAGGCAGAATTTGGTGCAGATATGATTGAAGAACTAGGTTATTCATATATGGATCATCACATCAATATCGCGCCGTGGCACAGAGAAAGAAAGCATGAAAGCACTAATAGATCAATTAATTAGAGGAACACATGAAAATATCAGAACTACATATATATATAGGAAGGCAAGCACTTGTCGAAACACCAATTATTCTTTCTGCAACTCGATTTGCTGGTTTTTCTACTGCGGGCTGGCTCCCAGGCTTTCCTGCTGCCTTTTTCAATGCCTCTCCCACTGCTTTCATCGCTGGTGCCTCCACCTCTGCTAGTAGTTTTGTGGATTCACCTACTTATTTATGCCTGGGGCTCGATGCCCTTATGGATAAATAGGTGGTTCTGAATCAACGGGCTCTGCTGCCCCCGTATAGCGACTCTCTGCTGCTTTTACTTAGCTGTTTGCTCCTGCCTTTGTATCTGCTATGAGTGAATCTACTCTGGGGTGAAACAACCACTGCGATTGCCTTAGGGAAGCATACACACCTACTGCGAATTAGAGAGACCTGACCGACATTCATTAATCATCTCGTAGGAATTTCCCTTCTCAAGGTAGGTCAAAAGAGCAAGCCGAGATTACTAGTAGGTCTCTTTAAAAGAATCCTACTAGTAATCGCCGACGGACTAACCAAAGAATACTGTGTTGGAGCGTATCTTGTGGCTAAGCGGGTAATGCACCTAAACCGGAAATCCGGGCCACTGTTCACTGCGCTTTATTTAAAGCAGTGTGCAGTGTCACTCCAGCAAGCTTATGCTGGGGTTCCTAAAAAATCTGGTTTATTATCCGTTCCTCTTTCTCTTACGATAACTTGATATCCTACGATTATTCCCTCTTATCATCGAAAGTTGATGAGAGTGAAAGAGAGCGGATACCTATATTAGAATATATCTATCATACTTTTTTTTAAGTATGTAGAGCTATCCGACTCGCTAAGCGAGTTGATAGAAGTATTCTTAAGTCTATCACAACCATCTCTGATGTGCCTCCGATTCAGCTTAATCTCCTTAGGGAGATTATTGCTCAATCTGCAAGGCTAATCGTACGATACTGTCCCTTGGTTCTAGATTTGCCTTTCTTTGTGTCAAGGCATTATCTGGAACCCAACTTGGAAAGCCATTCCGTCCAGGTCGCCGGATCGGAGGCGTCAAGGTATCTTAGGAAACCTTGTTACGAAGATACATTGGTTTCTTCTTTACGCACATTCAAGTGCAACGGTTTCATTGAATCTGTCTGTCACTGAAATGGACGTCGAAGGGTATCCATTGTGGTCTCATTTGGTTCGTTATGCTTACGATCCAAATAACGACTTACTATCACAGACTTCTTGTGAGGAGTCTATGAAGTTTGTTCGTTCCAAGCGTTTTCTCAGCCTACCGAAGACACCTTCCGGTATGGTTCTCCTGGTCGACTGGCATCTTCCACAGATGCGGGAGCAGGGAAGAGGCGGATATTCGCTATTTGTAACTACGTTAACCAAAGGCTCTTGAAACCTTTCCACGATTTCTTTATGAAATTGTTGTCAACGATTCCAATGGATGGTACTTCTAATCAAGTACGTCCATTAGATCGTTTGAAAGGTTCAGATCAAGTGTTCTCTTACGATCTAAAGTCGGCCACTGATAGATGGCCGCTTATCCTGCAGAGTGCACTTGCTAACTCAATGTTTGGTCGGCGATTTGGACGTTATATTCATGACGTCTTTTCGCTCTCCTTATTTTAGCTTTTGTTAAGTCTCTTCGCGGTCCAATCCGCTTTGAGACAGGTCAACCTTTAGGATATCTTTCTTCTATTGTCCTCTAGGAGCGTAGGCAACCGGGGACCGGCTTCGCGGGCCCATTTCGGACCACTCTTGGCGTTGCTCTATTGGGCGGAGCTTTCTAGCTCGACTAAAGGACGATAGAACAAACCATCAAAGACGAAAGAAACGATAGGCAGGGACTCGAACCCTGCGCATGTGAGACCTATCTCTCTATCTCCATCTATCTCTTCCGCAGACAGGAGTTCCACTACTAGATTAGATGCATCTTCTACTATATTCATTCTACTCTACGAGAAATCATGATATCACTTTCACTCCGCGGTTCTTACTTTTCTTGAATGATGGAACGTAGGACTGGAACTCCCCTGCCTGAAACTGCCATACTGAACACTTATTGAATGATTGAACTCTTGCCTTTGAAAAGACTGCCCTACGGTTATCTGGTAAGAATTGCTCAATACCCTCTTCTAGGGAGTAGAGCCTTTCACCTCCAACTGCAAAAGAAAATCAGTCATCGTTGCTGTGCTTCCTTCACTTGTCCTTTCCCGAGCCTTACCCCATCTTCCTTAATTAGATTGACTCGTCAAGTTAGAGATTAGATGGTACACCGATGTCGGATTATTTTCCTTCACAGCAGGGCAATCCCCTTCCTGTCACGCTGGACAACAAAGGGGCTGTCGGCTTATATATATATATATATAATAGAAGTTCCAATCTTTAACTTTCCTCAGCTTCCATTCTGCTGTGACCAAAAAAATGGAAAGACTTTGATTCTTTGTACTCTATAAGCTCGATGTCCTAATCATATAAATTCAATGGATAGCTAAGTCTGAGTTAATCCCTCTCGAAAGGGAGTGAAGTGACCCGTTAGGGTTCAAGCTATTCATGTAGAGGTGAGGGCTGGCTGCCACCCTCTTAGAATACTACCCCTGTTTCCGTAATATATTCCCCTAACGCTAGACTGAAAAAAAGAACTCCCCTATCATCCGCGGCTCCCAAGGCCCCTTCTTCTTGTTATGGTCGATTGTTTGGCTTGAGCTTGAGTGGGTCGAAGATTGGAGGCTCGGTAAAGGCCTTTTCCCTTAATTATTAGAACGGACTAGGGATAGTTTTACTATGCCATGGAAAAGAACTCCTTGCCAACCGCTTCCACTTTCGACTAGTGCAGCAGCAGCTCCCTCTTGCACAACTCTCCCGAACAGCCCAAATCTGATTCACGGGCAGAACCCAGGAGTCGTAAGCCCTTTTCATGTGCACTAATGTCAAACCGGAAACTTGCTAACAGCAGGAGATTCTCTTGATTAACGCCTTTTTTTCTGCTTTCATTCCTTGCATTTGTCCATACATAAAAGAGCTTACTTAGTCTGGTCATCAATGCACTTCTCTGCGCCTTAGCCTATCCTCGTCTCGGATTATGATGCCTATTATTATATATATATGCAACCTAAGCAGCTACTTAGGATTCAGGAGCGGCAGCAAATCCTTCTCTATTTTACGATCTGATTTCGTCTATTGAAAATCGTCTTAAATCGGAGTTCCCCCTCACAGCTCCTTCTGGGCATCTGCTAGTGTCCTCGGCACGCACCTTAATAGCTTATTCAAAAAAAAGGAATTGAGAGAAAAAAAATAGATGAATGTGCAATGGAATTGCAATTGGATGGTTGTACTTTTACTGCTTCTTTTAGCTGCTCCGATATCGGCATCGGTAGCATTCACAGCTGAGTCGATTCTATCACTCTCACTTGCAGCCTAGTCTATTCCTCAAAGAGGATTCATCTAGGAATGAAGGACGAGCAGATTCAATAGCTGAGAAAGGATGGCAAGACAATCAATCAGAATCAGAAATAGCTGTCTTCCGATGATTCACTATTCCGAAAGAAAGGGCTGCGCTAAACCTTACGTAAAAACCAACCTTACCTTACGACTGCTACGGGTAGCTCTCAAGAGTGAAACTCAATCCCCTCACTACTTGCCTGTGAACCAGAGCTAATGATTGTAGATCCTCTACCGTAGTAGAATTCACACCAACTTACTCTAGACAAAGAGAAAGATTTTGCGATTTGAATGCCATATATGACTTGACTCTATCAATTCCGGAACCCTCCCAAAAGGATTCATAACTTTTTTACTTTGGACAGAAAGTGATTGCCGACTGTAGGTCTTGATAGCGACTCTCTTGACTTCACTGAGGAAAATAATCCGAAGAGGATTAGTTTGCTCGCTCTGCACCTTTGGTGGTATCGTATCGAATTAGTTGACCCTGTCTTCCGTAGCTGCTGATTAGTCAGCTCGACCGGGAAGTAGCATATAAAGAAAAAAATTCGGTTACAAGGTATTCGGTCGAATTGGTCTTCTTTCCTGTAGTAGTTCATCTGATGAGTTCATCGCGCAATTTTTTAGTTTAAGCATCGGGCTTCTGAAAGCTATCTTCTGTAGGGATCTCCGATCGCCTTGTATAACTATCGATCAATGGCTTTCGCGCTAGGAGATCATCAGCTTATGGCAGGAAGGATGGATGAACTCCCTATTGATATAAAAGGGGATGGAGGTGAAGTCTGAGCCTCGGATGAGGGGGGAATATAGAGACACTGGGAAAGGAATCATGGTAGTACGCCTCAAGATTGGAATGAGGGGAAGGAATGGAAAGAGAAATGGATGGGGAATCCCCCTATGTGCTGAGAATAAGAGGAGCCAACAAACTGAAAGATACCCGTGGGAAAGAAAGCATGGGAGCCCCAAGCCTATGTAATAGTATCAACCCTTAGAAGATAGTTTAGCATCACCCTACCGATGAGTCTGGAGGAAAGACTGGTGAATCAGGCAACCCCTCTACCTTGCTTGAATTCATAACTTGCATAATGAGTTGCATCGACATCTTCGCCTGTGATCGAATGCCCTTATCCCACTCGAAACTTAGATTCTGCTGACTCAGATCTGGTGGTCTAACTTGAATGGCGATCTCAATCTGGAACAACTAGAAAGTTTTTGCATAAACTCTTCCGCCTCTGCCGGCTCTGGAACAGGCTCTTGCCTCTAGCTCCGCCCAATGCTCGGAATGGTGAATTGATCAATTCCGAAACTAGCCAACCCGAAAGCCAATCACGAACTGCTCGCTACTGGAACTGGCTAACAGAAAGAGCGAAAAGAAAGAGGGCATGTCTCACTAGAAAGAAAATAAAGGTGAGCGCCTAGCGCGCCCCCTTCCTTTATTACTAGGTTGGGCAAGCTTTGGCTTCATTTTGATAGGAGTAAGTGCTTGCGGGAGAAAAAGGGCTAAGAAATTCCCTTTGATCCTTTTAACATGGCATGGCGAGTGGAGAAGGAAGCTGTAACGAATGAGAATCCGGTAGTCGATTCCGTATTCATTGATCCGGAACGGTGTGCAGATGAATTACCGGGTAACTATCCATTTCATAAGATAAGGGGGGAGATCCGATCTTTCTCTGCCTCTTTGGGCATGAAAACAAGAGTTTCAGAGTTCTCAGGTAAAAGCACTACTTCGTCTCGCCCATGATTGGTGTATGTCGATCTTAAGGAAAATCCCACAAGATTCAACTTTCGATCAACCTGCTGTATCTCCCTGGATCTGCTAACAACTCATCCTGATCAGCTATCAGTTTTGTATTAAGATCAATAGGTGTATCGACTGGCTTGGATCCCAACATCCCTGTCTCATTAAGCAGGTCAAGAACATACTTTCTCTGAGATAGGTAAATACCTGATTGAGATCTGGCTACCTCAATACCAAAAACAGTACTTCAATTGTCCCAAATCTTGAGTTTGGAACTGACTCTGCAGGAACAATTTGTACTGCTGTGTGCCATCACTATCATCTCCTGTGATTACAATGTCATCCACATACAACATTAAAAATCTTTGACCAGCTGTAGAATGGCGATAGAAAACAGAGTGGTCAACTCCACATCTACGAAGACCAAAATCAATAATCACCTCACTGAATCTACCAAACCATGCCCGAGGAGATTGCTTCAAACCATATCAATCTTTCTTCAGACGAAAAACTAGTCCAGAGTCCCCCTGAGCAACAAAGCCAGGTGGTTGCTCCATGTAGACTCCCTCCTTCAGGTCGCCATGTCAGAATGCATTTTGAATGTCTAGCTGATGAAGGTGCCAATCAAAGGTGGCAGCAAGAGAAAGAAGAAGTCAAACAGAAGCAATTTTGGCTACTGGTGAGAATGTCTCTGAGTAATCTATACCATTCAAACTGGGAACTAACTTCTTTAGCTTATCCAAGGAGGGATGACCAAGACGACAGTGAATTTGAAGAGGTGAAACAGCAACAGAACAAGCTTTTGGAGACGGGAACTCGTCAATCAAAGTAGTAGAGACCATCAGATTCATGCCCTCCGCCAATCCTCTTCCTTGTATTCAAATCCGGAATAATCACAGAATCCGGAAAGAAGGGGAGGGGGATGGGAAAGCCAGTCATGTTGTAACATCAAAGCTGGAGTCTTTCTTGCCACCCAGTCTGCAGACCCATTAGCCCTGCGAGAAATCCTATAAAGCTTCCACTGAGTGTTTGCTGCACAAAGTGTTGTGATATCTTGAATCAGAGACTGCACTCTCCAATCGGTTGTCCCTTGATTTCCAGATACCAAATGAAACACCTGCAAAGAGTCCGTCTCAAAAACAATTGGCTGATCTGCAAAAAAAAGATGCTAGATTGCAGCCTTCCCTGAGGGCATGGGCTTCCGCAACCAAAGCTGAGTTAGCATGAATTGACAAAGCTCTACCGTCCTTTAAGGACCCAAAACTATCCCTGCAAATAATCCCAACAGAAGCCTTTTCTGACTGAGCATGAAAAAACGCATCAACATTGATTTGAAGAGTACCCGCTGCTGGGGGAATCCACCTGTCATTCATAGGTGTGTGAAGATGAGATAACTGAATAGAACCACACTCCTGGGCTTCCAAAGATTCAGTATAACTTCTCATAGCTCCGTGGGCAATAGCAAGAGGGTCCTGGTTCACATTCTCAAACAACAAAGCACACCGACTTTTCCAGATAAACCAACAGTGGAACCCAATAAGCATCTGAACATCCAATTTGCCAAAAACAGGAAAATCACTTTGAATTTTCAATCGAAACTGGAGGAATCGTTTGGGATTTTCAAATAAGGTTTATGTGGACCCGGTTGGTCGGTCAAGTGGTTTGGCTCTGTGGACGGACAGTTCTGTTTCTATCCAACTGCTGGGTAAATCAATATACTTTTTTGATTTGGTGGTCAACTCGTCTTCGGGGTCGGTCTTATGAATGGCATCTTACTTGTGTCCATGGGGATCAAATTCAGGCTAAAAGAAGAAGAGTCTTGGAACTGATTACTCAGTTAGGGTTCTCATTACAACTTCCCTGGCTGGCTGTTGGTGATTGAAACCTCTTTGCTTCCAGTGCTGAGAAAGATGGTCTAAGGGCAGTCACTCTTTCCCAGACGAGGAGTTTCAAACAATTCCTAAATGATTGTTGCTTTCTTGATCTGGGCTTCAAAGGAACTCCTTTCACATGGTGTAATGTCAGACCTGGGGAAGCAAATGAATGTTCGCATTCGGCTTGATCGTGCGCTAGCAACGGCTGAGTGGCGCCTTCTGTTCCCTCAAGCGCAGGTTTTCCATGATCCTGGGTCAGATCACTGCCCTCTTATCTGAAACACGGCTCAAACAGCTAAGCGAGTTCAGCTTGATTTCCAATTTGAGAGTCGATGGTGACTCCATGATCAATGTGCTTATATTGTCTCTGAGGCGTGGCGGCAGTAGTTTTCAGGATCCCGAATGTTTCTTGTTCGATCTAAGCGGATTGCTTTTCGGGAAAAAATCAGGTATTGGAACTCCACTATATTGGGAGAACCTAGGACTCGAATTCGCCAGTTGAAGCATCGACTTGAATCTCTTCAATGTCAGCAACTTACTGATGGATTGACCCATTCTAGAGAAAGTGCTTTCGGGTATACTTTCTTTAAGGAATGTGGTTCTTGCTCATAGCCTCAAAGACCCGAGCCTCCTTTTTTTTACATTTACAAAGGGATTCAGACAAGGAAGGCTGTTAAGCATGCAGACTGATTCTCTTTTCTTACGTGAATTAGATACTACTGAAATGCAGTTTCACTCCTAAGAAGAAGGTAAGATGACTATAGGCAAGAAAGAATTGAACCTAAGGCTTGCCCCCGAAACATTTGGAAGAAATGCTGCTTTAGATCCCGCCCAGATCAGATCAAGGGCGGTCTATTTTTTTTCTTTCTAAAAGAGCGAAAGTTTACGGGTTGATGGGTGCTCTTTAGGTGTTTACTACCTCACATCAAGGTGACAGGATTCGAACCTATGGCCCTCTGTACCCAAAACAGATGCGCTGACCAGACTGCGCTACACCTCGTCTCACCCCCCTCAGCATATAGATCCACCCGATCGATGAACACTCGAACCGAACTCGCCCATCCTTTTGGGCACAGGGACGCGAGAACCAATCCGAGTAATCAACCGCTTTTTTTTGAAAATCTGCCTCCAGCAAGATAGGGCGACGCCAAAAAGCCGTATAGTGCAGGAGCGCTCACATTTTTTGGCTTCCTCTTTCACTTGAATTTCAAAATCCGGCTCGCTCCCGGCTACCTGTCCTTTGGACCCAAAGCCCGCTTAGAAGTGGATTCGAACCACTGACACAAGGATTTTCAGTCCTTTGCTCTAACCAGCTGAGCTACCTGAACCACTTTCCTAAAGTCTGTTTTCTTCATCGAATAGCGCCCTACCTTACTTACCACTTTACTAGTAAGGGAAAAGCCCTTTACTAATAACAAGAAAGAAAGGGCTTTTTTCGTTCGTCAAGCTTTCGAGCAGCTCTTTCAACTGCCGCCTAATCTCCTCTCCCAACATGCTCAAGAACCGAGAGCCGCCCAGGGACTGCCGGAGGGAGCTTGCTTATAAAAAAAAGATAGGCCGGTCAAACAAAAACAACGCGCAACGGGCTCTCCGCTCCTAGTAACTAAGTAGTGCTATTCTGTCCTCCGGGGGACTCCACCAACACCAAGAGGTTCTTTCTCTCACGTAATTTCGCCCGCCCGTTCCACTTCCGTGCCGGAGGAAATGGGATTCGAACCCATGATACAATCTTCTTGTATGTCGATTTAGCAAACCAATGCCTTAAGCCACTCAGCCATACCTCCAAGTTGTTGATCGGAATTTGATGTGCGGTTGGTTGCCCGAAGGGCTATCTGATCCGATCAACTGCGTAAGCCGTAGCGCGCTAGCGCGCGTACTCTTCCTCTATCTATGAGCGAGACTCCATCCAAATCTGCCACTCGACTGTAAGGAGAGGGGTGAAGCTTGTTAGAGTAAGGAGTTTAGGCTTTCTAAAGCTCAATCCCTTGCTTGTTGTTTTCGAGCCGGAGCTTGCTGGGTAGTGAAGTGGTCCGTGAAGGTGAAATCACACTTGTGTTAAGCAAGCCGAGTAGTCAGACTTAACATTGATTGAAGCAGCTGTTGGAGAGAAGACACCAGTCAGACCTGCAAGCACCGGGTAGTACGCAGCGGCAGTTTTCAATCATACAATGTGTACTCGTAGGCGGTAGTCAGCTGTCCTCGTTCTCCTCTTTTCATTGCCCTATTGAGTAAGGGTCGGTGTTTGCAAAAATGTCGAGCCGACGGGGTCAGGTACCAGTAGTGACAATGGCAAAGGGGGGGAGCTGGACACTGCTGAACCGGAAGAGATTGCGCAGGATGAGTGTCTGGGTAACAAAGCCGAGAAGGGTGTAGTCAAGGTGCGAGTTTAACGAGCGAGGAGAGTGATTTGGCCCATAGAAGCGAGGATCTGGAAGAGAGGGTTGATACTGGGTCAACTATGGCAGTGACTGAGGGGGACTTGTTCTGTGATAAACAAATGACTCCAAACAAGAACCTCAGGGCAGCCAATCCTAAGAAAAGAGGTGAACCTGAAGCAGTAAGAGTAAGCGTTCAGGTGCTGGTGCTATGACCTTTTTTCCACCTTTTTCGAATCGAATGATTCCGCGCTCTCAGAAAGCGGATCAAAGGCTTCCTATTCAACGGATTCGGATTATTCTACTTTAGATGCTTCGGATGCTTCCTCGGCCGCGCAGTACGTACTTCTGTTTGGAGAGTCTGTTCCTTACTTAGCTAGGACTTTGAGTGACTAGAGTAGCCCCTCTGTATCCGAAGGCGCCTTTTTGTTTATGCACCTGAAACGGCTTCAGATTTGACTTATAGTTAAGTGGATCGACCCCGTTCAGTAGAATTACGAAGAAAGAAGGCTAGGCTTCTTGAACCAGAGCTAATTCGATCTTCCCCTTTCGACAATGTGTTTGAATAGCAAGCAAAAGTACCACGACCGAACAATTCAATTCGGTTAACAAACTACTTCTAGAATGAACTACATCTATAAACCGGCATACCTTTCTTCTCGTAACTACGATCTGTCTTCGGTGTTGATATGATCTTTCTATCAAGAGAAGATCGGGAATTGCCTCTAGGCTTTTCTTTTAGCTCTCACTCATCCCGGGCGATTCTTATTCTTCTTGGCTTGGCCACTAAGGAGTAGTTGTGGCTTTTGACCAAGAGAACGAGCTAGACAGAAAAGGTACCACCGAAAGAAGGTCGACCTCACCCCCTTCTATTGGTAAACCGAAGCAGAGAAAGAGGAAGAAGCAAAGCTAGGCCATTCGATTAGGGATGTTCTCACCTGTGCGTACTATCTTTAAGAAGGAATATAAAAAAGAACCTTATTCTTTTTCGCATCTCCCAAGTTCGAATGCTTTTATGCTGTTAAAAGAAATCGAATACCATTCGTGACCCAATTCAAAAACGGAGTGACTGAAGACCTCCTCCCCCTTTCCCGCCTATCCCTCCCGCAAGAGAGGACTCGTTCTGGCTTTAAAGAGCCTCTTTTTTAGCAGTCTCGCCCATAAAGAGAAGATTGACCATCTCTTCTTCCAAGCTTCTTTCTGCTTCTTCTCGGCGTAACGAAAGAACTAGATGAGGAGAGGCCTCCGGTTTCAAATCCCTACCCTACGCCTTACGAGGGCGCCCTAGCCAGATTCAATCCCAAGGGTCAATCAAGCGAAACTAGTTCAAATAGTCGTCACAGTCTTCGTTCCTGCTTTCAACGAGACTTTCTTAGCTGCATCCGCTTGTAAAACTCTCTCTCCTTCACCAGGAAAGGGAGAGCGGACAAAGTACCAGACGATTTGGGTTGGGTAAGAAGAGCGTACGATAAGAGTAAGCAGACGATGTCGATAGAAGACGATTCGTGGGATCTTCCTCAAAGTCAAAGAAAGAGAAAAATGAGCTAAAGAAGGTATGCCCAGCCCATGGAATTAGATGTCGAATGAGTACGATTTCGAGCATAAAGAGAGAAGAAAAAGGAACTCTTTAGCAAGAATCTAGGTTTAGCAAGATAGCTGCCAGAAAGACTGAGCTTAGGTGCATAGCGCTTAAATAAGTGGTTGAAGAGTAGCTTTCCATCCCGACAATGACTACTTACTTTCCATTTTTGGGATTTCACTTTTTAAAGACTGGACTTCAAGCAGCAATGAGAGCAAAGGCAAGGAATTGATGCGCCAATAATCGAAGAATGGGGCAAGGCAAATTTCCAGACAATGGCAAGTGCTTGAGAAGGAGCTGTGAAAGAAGGGGCTGCTAGAGAATAGGGAGCTCTTGAAGAAGAAGGGATTGCGGGGTGAACGGCATTCTGTTGTACTACTAACACTAGCTGTACTAGAGTAGTTTAGTAGCGCCTTTTGAATCAAATAGGCGAACCCTTTCCGAAAGGCGAACAGCCTGCATTGCCATCAAATAGATAGCCCCCGCCCGTTTGAGTCGTTGCGAGCCGGAAAGCGTACCGGCAGTTTGAGTCACGAAAGGGCCGCTTGCTTAATCTTATATATTATATATAAAAAAAACACAGAAGAAAATCATTTTTTTATCCAATTGTTCATTCCTGGGAAGAGGAAGAAGCAGATAGAGCAAAGGCCTCCTCTTTCCGTCCACTCTTCCCGAAGTGAGCGAATTGCATGTAGAGATCCGTAGGGGCTTATAGTTTAATTGGTTGAAACGTACCGCTCATAACGGTAATATTGTAGGTTCGAGCCCTACTAAGCCTACCACCCCCTTCTCTTCACCCGATACAAGAAGGCAGTCGAAGTCCCCTCCACTCTTCATCAGTGCTTCAAATACAAAGCAGATGGTGATCAGAAGAAAGTCGTTGGTGACTAAAAGCCCTTCTCAGTTAAAGAATCACACACTGCTGCCGCTGCCCTTCGGGCACGCCTCCTACGCTTACCACTCACCTACGCTCTTGCAGCATGAATTGGCTTTTATGACTCGTCTTTCTCGCTCCTTTGGGAGTCTGAAGGAAGAGTTTCCATCGATTAGTTTACTTATAAGTAAGGCTTTCTCCAACTAGCCATTTATCTGAATGAAAGTCTTTCTTAGGCGGCTTAGGGAAGACCCAGCGGATATGGATTCCACCTTGAAGCCATAAATAAGTTCCAAGGTCTTCAATAGCTTTTGGGATTTGACCTTTCGAATGTAACTTGATTTGACTGATTTCACTGGGATTGCGCAATGGTTCGCAACGGTTTGTATAGCCTATCGGTTCCATTTGACTTAGGTCAAACCTAACCTAAAGGCTCACAACTTCGTTCCCTTAGGCTCATTTGTTCCAAACCTTAACTACCGCAGCTGATTTAGACCACTCACGGGGAACAGCAGAACGAAGCCTTTTCGCTAGCTGCTAAAACAGGGGTCGAAGGGTATAACCGATAAGCAGGAGCGCCCTCATCGATCTGTCACCCTCGTTTACCTTTACTTTAGATAACCACTCGCAGTGAAAAACTGGCTATGATCCCACAGGAGAAGATGCTCCCGAAGACACACACATGGAAACCTCATCTAATCATCCCAGATCACAGAATAGAAGAGATCTGGGTAAGGATGATGAAAGCGGGCCCCTCTAATGCAAACCGCGCGGGACCGTCCGCTAGCCCACAAGATTCCACTACAGTGGATCGGCCGGCTCGTAGGCTCTATAGACTCACTCTCTTCACAACGAGAGGAGTTTACTACACGGCCTCGTTTAGCCTTGTCTTAAACGTTGGCTCCGTGGTCCAAAGTGCTCGTCTTTTTTTTCCCCCTGGAACTTATGATCCCTTCCGCTCCGTTCGTTCCGAGCTCGCGAGCGAAGTTTTGGCATGTCAAGTCTCTTTTCTTTCAACTCCGCTTGGTGATCGCTCATGGCTAAGATAGGTAGGTCCAGAGCTAGCTAGTGTTCAGAAGTCACTTAAGAGATTGAATATGGGTCCTATTAGAATAGGCTGTAGCCGCAAAGAGATAGAGATTCGCATTGCGGGAAGGGAACCATAGCAGCTGATAAAGGCTGCTGGTGGAGCCGGAGAAGAACCGGGCTAAGGGCTGGGGCCTTAACTAAGTACTAAAGCTGCTGGAGCGACTGCCTTCGTTGATTTCCCACGAAGGAATCGTAATCTCGCTACTTCCCCTTTCTGTCCTAAGCGGGGGAGAAGGATTAAAAACCTTGTGTGAAGGAAAGGCTGTCAAAGTCGTTGACCATTAATCCGGTTGAAGGACAAATGGACAGTGAATCAACAGAATCGAGTTGTTTGCAGGATAAGGATTCGGCAGTCGAGACATCGATATCTATTTCATTAAGAAAGAGAGGAAAGGATGCAAGCAAGGAAGCGCTAACCTATACCTATACGACTGCTATTCTTATTGATATTGATCAATGCGGGCTAAGGACGTTGATACCTGAGCCCTCTTCCAGTCTTGTTTTCATGCTCCCCAGTCGAGATGCCAAAGAAGAAGGAAGATTGACCACCGTCGATTCCTAGATGCTTTTCATACTGAGGTCGAGGTTGTAGGCCCCCCTGTGTGTACACTTCTTCCACATGGGGAAGGAAAGGAGCCCTTTTGCTTGCTTTTTGGGACATGTAAGACAGCCTAGCAGATCCTTTTGAATGTCCATCAAAGGTGATCCGGGAAGAGGATTTCCGACATTCACCATCAAAAGGAGGGGCATACTTCTGTCCATGCCTGTTTCAAGTTCCTTATCACCCATATATATGCCTATTTTTCAAGAATAAGGGCTTAGCCTTTAGAGCGAGGATTGGGCGAACTTAAATCAGAATACCTTTCGCTTCTTCTGTCAGCTAATTCAACAATGTCAGCTATTGCCCTTGGGCTTGATTCCGTTCAACCATCAAGAAAGAAGCAAGCCTTTTTTTTACCGGGTTTCCCTCTTTCTGGTTAAAATCAAATGCCAACGTGCTAAAAACATAAAGTTCGAAGTGGGATGGGATCTAGCCTTTGGGCTTAGTTCAGAGTTCTGCCTTCTAGGCTTCTTCCTTAATCAGGAAAAGCCTTTACGCTTTGAGCCGGGTATGAATCCAATTAAAAAAAGTGAATCCGGATCCTTCGCCACCTTCTCTCCTTGGTTCTGAGATTGTAAGGATTTCTGCCCTCTTTCTCTTCAAATTAAACCGGCATACTGAAATCGATTGCACTAAGGGGCTTCGATTTTGCTGAAAGAAGGACTTCGTTGAAAAATCGAAATCTATTGGTTACATCTCGCGTACTTGCCCATATTACTTATATGGGGTGACCCACTTCTACTTACGCTGATTCCAAAGCTGCTCCCATTCCTCAAAGCCCGGCAGCAGAGTCAACCCCTCCTTCGGTCGGTTCATGAGCTGCCAAAAGCTAACTGCTCGGTAGCTACCGGAAGTTGCTTCGCTCCCCAACTCGTTTAAGTCAACGGATGCCATGGGTCATTCCCTTGTTTACGAAACTGGGCTATGAAAAGCATCGAGAAAGAGGAGTGGAACAACTACCTTCCCAGTCTATCGGGACTCTACCTATACTCCCTTAATCCCGTTCCTTCTAGGCGAGTAAGGGCATAAACTTCTATAAAAAAAAATCGAAAGAAAAACTCACGAAGAAAGCACCGGTAAGGTTGTACCTAAGCCTAAGGGCTGGCCTTTACTGGATCTAATTCCCTCTGCGAGCTACCGGATTGCACCATTCTTCGGCCTATTACGAACAGTTTCGATGTACCAGATCGTCTTGTGTTTCATCAATCTTCGGCAGGAGTTTGATGCGGGGATTCCCAGCTGTAGTGGGCATCGCCCTATACTTAGCGAAAGAACTTGATTTCGCCCTTCCTTGATCAATCACTTTCAAGCTGTTACTTCTTGCTCTTCCACGATATAGAGCTGTCTCCAATGACAATGAAATATTGATTTCCAGTGATGGATTCCCTGTCCAGCGCATCTCCTGCCCAATCTGCATCGGAGTCTCCTGTCATCTGAAGGGAACTGGAAGATGGGAAAAGAAGACCTTTTCCGGGTGAACCCTTAAGATATCTGAGGATTCTGTATGCAACATCTAGATGTATCGTTCTTGGTTTCTGCATGAATTGACTCACGACTCCAACAACATAGGCAATGTCGGCTCGATCATGTTTATATTGGCAGGAGGAGGTAAAGCATGAGTGGGTAGGGGATTGGTAGTGACATTGGGACGCTTTGCCCTTGGTGGCTCCATTTTCCCTGAATTAAGAAGGTCTTGGATGTCATGTTTCAGCCTTAAACATCGGTCAGTATTTTGGCCATTTGTCTAAAGGTACTTGCAGTAGGCATGGGCTTTGTACCATGGAGGAAGAGGATCTGGTGACGGAGATGGGGGAAGAGGCGTGAGTACACCATGCTTTTGAAGCCTTTCCAAGGTGCGGCTGAGAGTTATGCCTAACGGAGTGAAAGTTCTGGGTGTCTTTGGCTTTCCGTCAGACAAGACATTGACTTCACTGTTCTTGCTTTTTCCTCCCAGGGCTATCTTCTTTCCTTTTGGATCTGCCCTTTTGACCTGTGATCCATGAGTCCCATTGTAGATTTCAATACGGGTGGTTCAATCAAAGAGTCATAAGTGGTCATCGCTTGGAAATCGAAATAGTCATGGTATTGCCTACTCATGTTACTGATCATTATACGAACTTCTGCCTTTTCTGGGGGGAGACGATCAGCTCATATCTTTTTTTTTTAATTATCGAAGAATGGATTCTTTCCCTCGGGGAACGAAGGCTATAAGAGAATCAGTAGCTTTATATAGGAAAGGAAGTAAAGATGAGCTCTCTTCTGACCCTAAGGGCTAACTGAACTCACTTGAAAGAGGGAGACAAAGATGTGAACATGAAGTGAAGAAGTTCCCCAGACGTGGGTATGGACTAGGGACGGAGATTCTTTGAAAGAAGACCGCTTTGCCATGAAGTGCGGTTGAAAGATCGGATTATAAGAAGCTTTTTATTGTTTATGCCAGAGAAAGAGAAGAACCTACGACTGTGGAATGCTTATTTTATGTTCTTACAAGAGGAACTCCAAGTCAAAACTAGACTTTGTCTTGCAAACTGACTTCAGCCATAGTGAACAGGGGAAGCTGCTCACTTTGATAGCCCTACCCTAGTGTATGCACTCAAGCAGAGTAGACGGCACGCGTCACCAAGCATACCGCCCGAGGTTAAGGGTTCATCAGCGAATGGAGTTAGGCCCATTTCCTAGCCTAGTTTTAAGCAGAACAGCACCATCCTAGTCCAGAGCAGTACTTCTCCTATGGTATGGGCTCGAGGCAAGACAAGCAGCCCGCTTCGCTTCCTCAATTGCTCAAGGAACAAGATGAAATAATGCTTTTGTGGAACGTCTTCTGGCGAGGCTTTGGGATTAAAAAAATCTCTTTCTATTTGAAGCAGTGTGCGGTATGCCTTCAATTCAACAAGCATACGCTGGCCAGAATAGTACTGATATTTCCGTCTCTGTTTAGCTGACTCGCTCGGGATATCCTCGCATCATTCCGGCATTTCACCGTAAGAGGATCCTAAAAGGTGATTCCAAAAGTGATTTGCTTGTCCAGTGGTACTTGTCGCTTTTCTCCGAAGGCTATTGAATTAGCTAAACCACGTGGGTGGCGGTTGTCCATGGATGTCCCTTGGGCCTATTCTTCATCGGATACGAGAGCAGGAAGAGCTTCTATTCCATCAACACCAGTTATTCCAGCAACAGCTCTTACTGTAACAGAACTAGGACCGTCAACTCCAACTGTCCTTATAGGCGAAAGCCACCTCCTTGACAGATTACGGAGCTACCCAGCTTCTCTTAATGCCAAGTAGTAGAAAAACCGCTTTCCCGAGCTGGCTTTATCGAGTTAACGAGGTAACGGAACCTTGGGCAAAGACATACCCGGCATACTCAGATGAATCATCTAAGTTCCCCGCCGTCTTGATTGATGAGCTCAAACAGCCGGTTGATGGCAATGAATGGGTGAAGCAGGGAAGGCTCTGACTTTGAAGCCCGGGCTCAGGCAATAAACATAAAGAGGCGAGAAAGAAAGTCACGACTGTCTGTCCCTTCCTCAAAGCAAGGAGCGGAACCCTATGATGACTCACTTTAGGTTGAACCTGATCTGAGATCTCTCCCGTCTTCAAAAACCAAGCAATGAAGCCAACTCTCACCTTCGATTGATAGATGAAGAGCCCCGCCAAACCAATGAAAGTTGAGAAAGATTTGGCATCTTGAAAGGCAGCTAAGAGCGCATCTGGTCTTCCACAACACACTGGATATTCTCATGGACGCCAGCTGGAGAGGCTCTTAATAGTTTGTTCCGAGATGTCAGTCTGCATAGCATCATCTTCATCCCTTTCATCGCACGTAGGCTCAACATCCAAGACAGCGTAACGAGACCCAAACTATTCTGGTTGGATGAACCAACTTGAGATGTTCAAATATTCCATCGGCATCCCTGGTATAGTGATAGATTAATATTAGGCACATCAAGCCTAACTAGGCTTGCTTCTATCTTTATAGATCGGTGTATGACAAAGATATATATGGTCTAACAGCTCCGCTGAAGGGGAGGAACTACACGAAGCTTGGACCGAAGAGGAGCAAACTTAGCAGAAGATAAAGCCTTGGTAAAGACATCTGCCAATTGGTACATGCTGGAAACATAGCATACCCGAACTTCACCACGCGACACCCTCTCACGAACAAAATGGAAATCCATTTCTATATGCTTAGTGCGAGCATGAAAACCCGGGTTAACAGCAAGGTACGTCGCACTAACATTCTCACAATAAAGAGCTCCAGGGGAAAATAGGGAAATATGAAGATCCCGAAGTAATTGACGAATCCAAATTGTCTCCGCCACTGCAAAGGCTACGGAACGGTATTAAGATTCAGCACTGGACCTCGAAACTCTGCTTCTTAGCACTCCATGATATATGATTGCCACCAAAGAAGACAGCATAACCTGTAGTGGACGACTATCGGGACATCCAGCCCAATCAGCATCTGCATAGGCAATGAGTGAAGGATAAGTAAAAGGTTTAAGAAGCAGACCATGACCCAAAGTACCTTTGAGATAGCGAAGAATACGTTCTCCCGCCTGGAACACAGTCTTCAGGTGCTCTACATCAAGAAGGAGAAGTGCTCCTTTGCGAAGGCAGCTTAGCTAACCTTGGCCATGTGATCAAGAATGGTACGATCAGGATGGACGAGAAGAAAGTTCAGGCCATCAGAGAGTGGGAGCCTCCTACCAAGGTATCTGAGTGACGGTCATTCCTTGGTTTGGTGAATGACTATCGGCGGTTCATCAAGGGATTTTCTGCAAAAGCAGCGGAACTCTTAAAGAATAACAAGTCGTGGGAGTGGACCAAGAGGTGCCAGAATGCTTTCGAGGAGTTGAAGGCAGCTGTGACACAGGAGCCTGTTCTAGTCTTGCCAGACTTCGAAAAGGTGCTCGAAGTCCACACAGATGCTTCCGACCTTTCCATAGGAGGTGTGCTTATGCAGGAGGGACATCCCATCGCCTTCGAAAGCCGCAAACTCAATGATACAGAGCGAGGATACAGAGTGCAAGAGAAGGAGATGACAGCCATAGTTCATTGCCTAAGAACACGATCTATTAGATTTAGATCCTTGTATCGAGTAGTTGGATCATAGTCTCTTACCATACATCAAAATGGCTGCATGCGCAGCAGCATCAAGTATTCGAAATCCACCAATCCACATGTGATGTGTGAACAATGAAAGTTGTGTACCATAGTCAGTAGCTAGTTAGATATGGATAAAGGGGAATGGAATATATAAGGTGAATGGTTAAAGAGCCTAAGAATTTAGGGTTAAGAGAGAATTGAGCATACCATGGATCTCATATAGGCTTTCTGGCCCTGGCCTGTAAATGGACCTTTATGAGCTTCTATAAGATATTTTAGACCATGACCAATGCCCAGTTGGTCTCCTATACATGTGACCGGCTATCAAGAAAAAAAAGGAAATAGCTAAATTCTGGTGTGCAATATCGGTCAGCAAAAGACCCTCACTGGATCTAATCCTACACGAAAAGTCAAAAATTCTGCTTTCCATCAATTCAAGGTTAAAAATGAGGTAGCTCCCTTGGCAAAACTGGGATTTGAGACAAAAGATTCCGAGTAAAAAGAAATTAATGAGGAAGTGGGATCTCTTTAGAATCTACTTCAGCGTTTAGAAATGGGTTAATCCGTATAGTATAAAGATACATGTTCGTGAACTCGATTTTTGGCAGAAAATAGCCAGAAATAGGTGTAGAATCAACTCGCAGAAATGCCCGGGAAGGGCTTGCTAGAACTCTGAATAAAGGCTTAAAGCAGAGCTTTCTCACTGATTCAGAAAAGGCTCAATCCTCTCACTCACTGCACACTTTCTATATATATCTGTTTCCATCTAATCAAAGACAGTTCCATTCGATCTTAGCCGATCTAAGGTTGACCGTCTCTCCGGCTCCGTTTCGGTGCACTATTGGAGAGCTCTTTGGGCCTGCCGCTTTCTCCATCGAAAAAAAAACTATCAAGATTGGTTGGCCTACTGACTTTTATGTAATTAATAATAAAATTTTTCCTACGGAACGATTTCTCTGCTTATCTATGTCATTTCAGGATTGATTTTCGTTGACTCTCACTGGGCAATCAGAAATTCCTCACTTCATACAGTCGTAAGGCTTCCAAGTCTTACTAGTTCAACTGTCTGCCGCATGCGTGTGTACTTCATTAGTGTGATCTGGCAACTGAAATACATGGGCTATGGCTATCTTCTACTTCTATTAGTATTAGAAGCTATGCCCTTTAGAGTTTATCTTCTATTAAAGGATAATAAGGTGCGCTCTTCTTGGATTGCTATTGCAGCTTGGCTTTATTGTCTGTTATTAACCCCCTGTCGCTTTGATTTTTATTGCTTTAATAAATATCTCTTTATTGTTTTCCTTATAGTCTTCTAGTCTTACCCCTCTCTTAAGAGAGTGAGTGCCCTACTAGGAGTACGGTTTAGGCTTTGCCCCAATAGGTTGCTAGGAAGAGAATTGGTTGTGAAAGAAGGAGCTCTGAGGGAGAATGAATCCCAATCCAGTGCTATTGAATGGTATAGAATCCGCTCTTAGCAGCAAATACTTCTATTCTACGATCTGACTATGCCCAGCCAGGCAAATAAGACATGGAATTGGACAGCTTAAACAAGGTAGAATCTATAGAGTGGATTAGAGGACAGTTCTTCTGTTCAACTGTCTTGTGTTAAGCATGGCATAGATGAAATTCGAATCCAAGAAGTAACTAGGAGAAGAAAGACAAGCAATACAGGGTCTTCAAGGAAGAGGTTGTTGCCCCGGTAGATATAAAAAGTTTGCAGTAAACCCTAGATGGAATTCAACTATTCAACGTGGAGGTTGATCTATTTTTTTCGATTGGGTTTGTGGTAAGTCTACCTATAGCTAATAGGGAAAGGCCCTACTCCATTCCTTAATCAGGAATGGCGGCCTTCTTCTGTTACAGTTCTGCCCAGGCATTCACTGGCTTTGGAGCTAATGAATGCGGAGTGACAGTTGCGGTATGTATTGGCCTCAAGGCAGAGACGAGCTGGCTAGACTCTTTATCTTTAAGTAGAACAAGGTGAAACTGGGCTAGCCTTCATCCTAGCTACCCTCTGGATTATTATACGAGACCGCTGGAATAAAAACCTCAACAGCAGCTTCTTCGAGAACAGCCAATGAATGAGTGCACAAGAGCTGATAGGCCAAGAGTTGATTCAATTGCAGCGCTTACTGTAACAAGAACACCGGTTACGATAAGAGATGCAGCGGCAACAGTAACAGCTTATTTTGTAACAGCGACTACGATCCGATCTGTCTTATCTTATGATATTGCATCTGCCTTCGATTTATCAATTGATAGTTAGCCGGTAATGCATCCGCGGAGCTCCTTCTCTAACAACCGATTCTTTCAATTGTGAAGTTCCTTTACTTACTAAGCTTTCACTTATGGAGGCCTAAGGACTGGTACCCTAATATCGACAACCTATTTGTTCTGAAAGAATAAGCTGCACCCTATTCTTTCACAAACAGCTTATTCGTGCAAAGACCGTATTCGATGCCATAAGACAGCCAGCCCCGGTATTCTATTCTTCAAAGACGATTCTCAGCATCGACAAGGAGCTTTTAAGCCACCCTTATTTCTTCATACGTTGTTAGGACGAATACGCTGTTACTGTTAGAGAAGGAGCTGCTCGAGTGAAGTAGGAGCGTAGCTTTGAAGACAGAAGCAATAGCCTGATTAGTCATCTCTTATGGATCAGGTTTGGGTATAAGACATCTCATCTTGGATCCACAAAGGTAGCGAAGTCACTTCCGGGGGAAGGCAGGCAGGAAAAAATCCCGCCCTTGCTTTCTTCCCAGAAGTCTTAAATAAGAGTAAGAGGAGATTTCTTTTTTGTTCTTTAACTTTACCTTAACTCCCTTTCCTCGGCGGGGAGTTAAGTGAAATCCCCTATTGAAGTTTATTGAGTCCTAGAGGAGCTTTAAACGAGAGTGGGGTACTTTCCCCTAGTCCTAAAACAGCATATTTATCTGCACCTTAAAGGGATGAAGTGAGCGCTTAGAGCTCCTTTCGCTCAAAGATTGATTGGCGAGCTCCGATTTGCTACGCCTTTCCTCGATCGGCAGCAGAAAAAAAAATCCTGTTAGGGTCACGAGAAAGTCAGTAGTCGACTGGGGATTTCCTTCTATAAAGAAGTGTAGCGAAGTCACCTCCGGTTAGGAGTCAAATTCAAGAAGATGGATCCGTTTAAGCCGCTATTTCATCAGCATCTGGCACTGCTTGACTTGCTTTCACTGCTTTTAGCTTGAACGTGGCACTAAAGCTTCCATGTCAACTAAAGAAAATAGTGAACGAAAGACAGTAGAGCACAGAGGGAATTACCAACATCGAACGGCATGTGTGAAGTATTTCGTTTAGTGAATGCGGAGATAAAAGCTGCTATTGATGCAATTGGACTTCTTTACTTGGCAAGAAGGCTATAAGAATCAAAGGAAGACCGGGCTGACTTAGGAGTGAAAACCAGGCAATTACCTTACTTACCCAGGCCAAAGCGATGAAAAGGGGAAAAGCCCCTTTATTTAATATGGGCACGCCCATGAGAGATAGCTCTATCTTAACCTTCTGATCCTAGTTGGCTCGAGTAAGGCAGGCTACTTCTTAGCAATCTAGAGAACATTGAACCAGATACCAGCTGCCATTGAAACGAAAGGAAATCACTTCCGGGCCGGGCGGAGTTCAGCCGAGGGAGGCAGAGAAGAAGCAGGCAGCCATTTCATCGGTTGTCGGAAGAGCAGTAGGTCTTGGTGCTTGAGTCAGTCCGTGGTCAGCAGTGGATTAGGTAGAATCGGGCTTCAGTTGAAGCTCCTGTTCAACTGCTAAGAAGAATAGCTTTTCTTTTTTAGTGAGATCATCAAAAAAACGGAGCATGGACAAGGAAGACGAATCACAGCTAGTCGTGTGTCGAAATGGGACAGAGATAGTTTGTCAATGCCTGCAACCACCTCTCCTCCCCTGACCAGAAAGCCACTGTCTCTATCTCCATAGCCGACAGCCTCTCTCTTCTCTGTCCTCAAGCACCACCTTCCCTAAAGCAAAGCTGTCTTTTCTCTAACCCTTCCCTAAAAAAAAAGCCGAAACCACAATCATTCTCTTTATTCTACGACCCCTGTAACAGCTAGCTTTTTTCCTAACTCTCTATTCAAAAATGAAAAACCAAGCATTTCTATAGTTTTCTACTTGACCACAATAAACCCAAACCCGCGGAGTTGAGAAGGGGCCCCCAAAAAAACCATAACTCAATTCAGTCCGCCTTCTGTCCCCCACTACCAAAAGACGTAGAGACTTTTTTCTCTCGTCAGCTATCCCCCCTGCCCGCAAGAATCTATATGGATTTCTTTATATAATCTAAGTATAAGAAAAATAATATCATCTTTCTATACGTTCATTAACTTAATGTGGCTTCCCAAGATCCAAGAGAAGCCTTAATTGCAAGGCATCGGTCTACTGAACCTGGCAACTCCTCATTTTGAGCGCACTCGATTGACCTTACTGTGGTCTAGGCCAAGCATTCGTCTTCGTCATCTCTGTCTCCAACTTCCCTTCGAAAGTCAACACAAGATAACAAAGAAGGAAAATTCTATTTCTATAAACTTGGTGTCAAAGCTCGTGAAGGAACGCCCGTAAAGCATCATGAGACAGAAAGGAAGGGAAAAGGCGGAGAAGATTTCGCTGATGAAAGAGAACGCTACCTTGGTCAACTAAGACTAACAGCTTAGAGGCTTGTTTCCATGATAGATGTAGAGATAGAATCCCACGCGTATCAGCTTTCGCTTCCCTCGCCCGAGCTATTCACTGACAGAGCGAGAGCGGTCAAAGCAGATATCTTTCAAGAGGGTTAGTGGCTTAAAGTTAAAGAGCATTGGATGATGCTTGCTAGCTGAGCACAAATCCTCCGATTCGACAAGTATTGACTTTGACGCGCCCATTTGAATTGAATGCTTATCAAGCGCCCTCGGGAGCTTGAATCTTCCGGTACTCGGGGTTGTCCCCTTCCTTCCAGGAAAGATTAGTTTAGTCCAAAATCGAATCTTTGAGCTGTCCCCCCCGCGCACGGGCATGGGATCTTTACTTACAGCACTTCCAAGCCTGCCGAGGAGTCCCTAGTTGACTCAGGAGTTTACTTCTGATATCGATTCCGATCCCCTCCTGGAACTGATCTATGAGCTTAGTCCTGACCTGACCCGGATCCCTGTGTGAGCTTATTACTTTGATGGTCTTTGCGCATATTCCATTAGGAGAAAAAAGAGAAAGGTATTGAAGATGGCGATGGTGATTGAGCTGGTGCTTAAGTTGCCTAAGCCTTTTTTGGTTGTTTTCTGTTGTTAGGATCAGCTGTAACCCTCATTAACCGGCTTTTCAGCTGTTTAATGGGAAGCTCCAGAAGGGGAAGCTATTCTCGATGCAACAAGCAAGGCAGAATCAGAAGAGGTTTTTATTCCTCAATGATACATCAAGTGACGCAGGGTCAAGTGTGCTCCACGTCGGAAGTGAATCTGATTCAGAAAGAGAAGCCGAGCTGACTTAGTCGTCCAAAGGCCCTAAGTGAGTAAGGTGACATACGAGAGGGAACTTCTAGAAATGGAATTCTTCCCCGTCCAGACGATGCGCACTCCTGATGGGCTCAAAAATCCATGGCAAAAAATGGAGGTATCGGTTGTGCAAGACCTGAAGACGTTTTTTGTCCCATCCTAGTTGGCCGGGAGGCGTGGGACCTTGTTCTACCAGTCGACTGAGCAGCCCCTCTGGAGAGAAGACCAGATTCATAAGGAAGATCCTTACAAAGATGCCACCGAACCGGTGAAGACTCATTACTATTCACGGAAGGTTAAGGCTTTCTTAGAGAAGGCGGGATACAACTTCAGGCAGCTTTCATTTTTTTTTTTTTTTTTAATTAACCTCTGCTATTGCTATTCAGTTAAAAAACCTTGAATTATGCTTTCTTAACTTCCGAATTTCAATTCGTATAAAAGTCGATTCGATGGATGCGGCGTGGTTACCATAGCTCATGCATTTATTTCAATCTCTGGAAAAGAGTTTTAGGGTTTCGGGTATTGTACTAAAAAAAAAGGCTCTACTCTACCCAGCTTTTATCCCGTAGTAGCATTTATCTCCCGGTTATTCAGTAATAAGCCCTATTTGAGATAGTGAAAAAAAGTCTTAGTTAGTACTTTCACAGAGCTAGCCTTTTGACTAAATAGAAATAGATATGGGCTAGAGAGGGAATCCTGAACTAAAGAAGGAGAGCTACTTTCCAGCAAAAGGAAAGGAAGAAGTAAAAGCTTTCCCATGTAGTCAGGCAAATTCTCTTTTCTTTACATAAGCCTCTTAGTCCGGCTCAGCTGGAAGAGATTCAAAGTGAGAGGCAATACTGAACACATCGAGTGACTCAAAGCCTTCTTCCGAACTTGCCAACAAGTGCTTATAAAAGCAGATCGGTCTCTATCAAAAAAGAAAAGGCTAGAGAGAAGAGGGGCTTGGGGCAGGAAGCTTTCTAAACAGAGAAAGAGAAGATCTATCTTTCAATGAAGAGAAAGCCTTATGCTTAACACATGCAAGTCGGAAGCGAGCTACTATCTTATTAAAATTTATAAGACAGACTGGTTTGCATTGGTAGCTATGCTTAGCGTCGACATACTTTTTTTTGAATCTTTCTTTCGCCAAACCCTCCTCTGGGCCTTCTAGCTATGGTGGCTGCTCCCCTTCTTTCAAGACTCCTTCTCCCAGTGTTGCCGAAGAAGGTTTTAGGGAAACTTGCTTTCCGGCTTCCAGTACTCGCCCCAGGTTCCATTAGTTTAGCTAGTGAGGTAAGTCAGTACAGCCAGTCCAGTGAGAGCACCGTAGATCAAACCTTCAGCTTTCGGTTGGTAATCGGTTCGGCTTCTAGCTCTAGTTCAGGCGGTAAAGTACAAAAGGCCCCGTAAGGGCGGGCGGATCACGGTACGGAAAGAAAGAAAGTTAGAGCCAGCGAGGAATTCTATTAAGTAAGGATGCTATTAGGTAATGAAGTGATCCTTTTTCGATTTTTGAGATTTTAGGTGTTTTGCCTAATCTTAATTTCCCTTTATTCTTTTTTTTTTTCAATAGATGGATAGCAAGAAAGCATGAATAGGCCTACATGGGATGGAAGGAAGGAAAGATGGAAGAAGATACGACTGTACGACAGTTCCCGTTAGTAGACTCGCAGGACTCGAGAAGTAGACAGCGAGTGAGGGATTCATTCCTTTTGATTCAATTTCCTTAGTGGCTCGCTAGCCGGCCATGGCTATTAGTTAGTGCTGGACCGCTTCCAAAAATATGTCTTACTTTAGCCGCCATTTACTTGACTAACCAACCTGAGCTATCGTAAGGTAACCATAGGTTGACTGCCGAAGGGTCTCTGTTCTTATCAAGCGAAGCGGTCTTTGGTTGCAGCGTGAAGGGGTCTCAAGCAAGTGCTCATTGGTGAAAAGACCGGCAGCAACGACGGATCTCTCTTATTGGCAACAGCAACCGACCCCGAATCAATTAGGGTCCTTTTCTGCTGATTGACACTGATCGTTGCGCCGCTCGGCCGGCGCTTCTCCCCCTATCAGGTAAGGCGGTATCGATCGATTTCTCCGTCCCATTCATGGAGGGAGGGTAACCTGAGCCCTTACTCTACCATAGGGGTATGGGATGAAGGAGTCTCTATTCCGAATCATATAGCAATTTTGCTGTTACTGTACTGAACTTTTAGGTGAGGTGATAAGGGTTACCTTTGAATAGTTAAGATGGGCTGGAAGGACTCGTCCAGAGCAGAAATCGAATATACAGATGGAATGGTTCAGATACATGCCTTGGGAGCATGAGAGCGGGACCCTTTGGCAAACAAAGAATCCTTAATTGTATTGTAGGGCTAACCCACCCCCCCAAAAAAAGGATAGAGTCAAAGGTTCTTCCAATCTTTCGTATTTGGATATGACTAGAAATCTGTAACCTTTATCCCAATGGATGCAACCTAATTCACTCCCACTGTAAACTATTCCTACCTAGAGATAGAACCTATGGGAGAAAGAATGGTTCATAGAAGGACTGCAACGGCTACTAGACCAAATTACCCCGAGACTGCTACGACATCGAAAGCAACTTCAACTAGCTCGAAGGCAAGTCAAGAAGGAACGGAGAGTTTCAAATTCAAATCAAAACCTGGCATCCGACGATTATTTTATTTTATAGCAGACTTTCTTTTGTGCCAAAGGGAGTTAGAATGCGCTTTGGTTCACAGGTTGGGTTACCGATTTCCCGCGTTCTGTTCTTCTTCACTTTCAAAGAACTTTGATGGAATCTCTGTCTTTTGATGCCATTGATGGCACGATTGGAATTACCCGAAACACCCGGTAAGGTGAGGAGCACATATACATATTCTCGCAGATATCGCCACGAAAAAAGGAGAGCCAGGATTGATTGACTCGAGGATTGACCAAGACCGAAGCTCCCTAGCTCAAACTAAGATCTTGGCTTCGTAACTCCTTCCTTCGCTCATTGGGTATGCTCTGCCTTTCCTTTATTAGGATTGATAGATCACGAACTCATTCTGATTGAAACCCAGCCCCAGTCTAAGTATAAGGGGGTTGGCTCCAGGCTCCAACTCGATCTTGTGGTAGACTGCTCTCCTAGGGGGCACTTGGCAACTCACTCGTGGGGCATGATATCCCAAAATTCAAAAAGTACTTGCTGCACTTCCGGAGAAAGAAGTTGTCTTGGTATTGGATCCGCTCTTCTGTTGAACATGAATTAGATTCTATTCGTCTTATTTCTTCTTAAGAGAACGCCCCACCCGAACCATTCTTAAGACCGCCAAGCCCTCTCGAATGAGTTCTACTATAGAAGCTTTCAACGTAGACCCGGGGACAAATCTTTCACTCACTGAAAAGTGAAAACCTGTGACTAGATCGTCCTGAAGACGGATGCGACGGGAAGAAGTGGCATTTGGAAGTGTTGCTGACTTAACATTTAGGTTTCGGCATAACAAAGCTTGCACTGTCTTTTCGCACTTAGGCGCACAGCGTGCCATTGGTAATGATTCTACTACGGTGCCACAAATTCGCAAACTGATCCTAAGTAATCGTTGTTGTTCATTAGATTCCGGAGGAACTACTTCGTTAGGATTGGGGAATTGCTGCGATTCTTCCTGAATAGCCTGGATTCGCCCGTCGAGAGTCACTTTGAAAGTCTTACCTAAACTCTTCCGACTGAATATGATGAAGCCTATAAAACAACGAGCTACTATCATTTCTTCATTATAGATTGAGATCTTCTTCGAACTTAATGCACAAATAGATGGAATAGCAGCAAATAGCATCTTTTTAGCTTGCATATTCGTGGAACTCAATCTCATTTAGAAAGGTTCTCTCTATCTTTCAGCAACTGAACGGGAAGTGGTTTAGGAAAGGACTTTCGAATCAATCGGATGCGCTCGCCCAGCGAGAAAGGCCCTGACCCTGCCAACCAAGTAAAAATCAAAAAGAAAGAAGAGAACGAAAGGAGAAAAGAGAACTTCGTATTTTGGTAATTCTCTAGGAGTCATGTTTAACCTTGAATGCTATTAATAAATTCTACAGCAATAGTCCCTCGGACTCGGAAAGTTATAACGAAAATGGCTAACCCAATAGCGGATTCCGCAGCTGCCACCGTTGAAACCAATGAAGCAAATGATTGACCCATCATATCATCCGAAGAAACGGAAAATACCAAAAAGTTCGAATTCACAGCTAATAACATTGATTCAATTGGCATTGACATAATAGGAATATTTCGTCTATTAAGGAGGATTCCCCGAATACCTAAAATAGAGATGATCATAGAAAATGTAAAATATTTGATAGGATCCGTTTCGGAAACGTGGAATGTAAGAGAAATTCAAATGTTATATATATCTAGTTTTAGACACCCCCCCGGCTTATGGCCAATACCCCACCGAGGATTCAGCGCGGCGGAATTCCTCGTCCGTAAAGTAGCGGTAGAATTCACGGTAAATGTCTGACTGTCTATCGTGCTGGTTTATTTGTTGAATAAAGTTATTCAGACTCCCATCCATGATATGCCGCTGATAAGCATGGCTGAGGTCGTTAACAGGCTCAAGCTTATTCTGCAAAAAATGGTAAGCTTCCGCCCTTATATCAGTATAGGGGGACATTTCCATAATTCGATCAATATTTTGTTCATTAATCATTAGAAGGTGGAGCCTGTCCTGCAACAGTGCCTTCTTCTCTAAAAAGACTAATTCCTGAAATTCTCGATCCCATATAAAGCGATAATGGTCGACATTGATAGCTTGATCAAAGTGCTCCCGCACAAGCCTTTCGTAATCTCCCTGATTATTCTGAGGGGGGATATTGTAGTAATGCTGGTTCTCGAGAACCCTAATTCTATCATATATTTCGGCCTCGTTCTCGGCAGCAATTACATTTCGATAAGTAGACAGAGAGTCGGAACTTGACGACGATTCCAACGCCGGCAGATTGGAACTGTCAGCGCCGTTGTCGAAAGAGCAAATCCACTCAAAGTCTAGAGGCTGAGAGCCCATAGCCACAAGTAAGTCAAATGTTTTTACTATATTAAATACAGAGAGTAATAAATCCATATACAGCCAATAAAGCATAATTAACACAATCAAACTGCTTATGGTCCGGGTTCGATCAGAGTAATTGTTTATCATTTCCTTACATTATCCTTTTTGTTGTTTCCGCTTAATCAGTGAAGAAAGACTGACTTGTTTGTTGTAAATCGCCGGTTGGGTTTACCAACCAAGAAAGGCAAGGGGCGCCCCACAACAAATAGATGGGGGTAGGGAATCTTTCTCATTCAGCGCAGTTGTCGCCTATTTTTTTTTAGATATAAATAAAGGCCAAAGCGAATCTCGTTCAACCCCGCTCCTCGGCCTTCTTTAAAGCCTTGTGACTCCCATCCCATCAAGTCAGGAACCAAACACTGAAACTAGCCTAGCCCCGGTTAGGCGGAGATCAAGGGATGCGCGGAGCTCAATCCTTTTTGTTCACGCAAGCTGTCTAAGGTAGTGTATCGGGGAGACCGAGAGACACGTCTTTATGGCATAACCCGAAAAGAAAAGTGGTCTTAGTCTTTCTCCTTCGGTCAGTGACTAGTACGTCTTATTCAAACAATTTAGTGGTCGCCTTTCCCGTTGGTCGAGCCAAACCTTAGCACAAGCACTAAGTAAGAAACCTACCTTTTGACAACCTTACTAATAGAAAGGGGAAAGATGCGCTCAATCCGTTGCTTGTTGCTCCAACTTAGGAGTACGGGGCTCGTTGAGCCTTTTCTGCAGGCTGCTATGCTAGTTGTAGCGCGCTAGCGCTTTACTAATAGAATATCAAGTAAAGGGGACTTTCTCATGATCTTAAGAATCTACAACTCTCTTTACTGAGCGAGACTCTACCCAGATCTAAAGAATTCGCCAAAGAGCCTTCTTCTAACTAGGAGAGTAAGCAAGCTACCGGAAGCGATCTGGCTCCCCCTTTGAATTTCCAATTCCTTCTTTTCGTTCTACTTAGGTGGAGCAATCCGAACTCTCGACAGAATATAAAAGAGCGTCTTCGAACCTGTGTAGACACCTCAACGAACTCATCTCATGTGGACACTCCTCAGCCCGAGGACAATCTCTCAAAAATACACATTAATCTGTTGACCCGTTTTTTCTTTTCTTTGCTGATTCCTCTCAATGAAATTTGCCATGTTGCACTAAGTTACTTACGGATGTATGCATGCGGTCCGGGAACACTTTGGGGTGAACACCCATCCGAACAAGTAGGGTCAATAGTTCAGCATTTAGGCCGTAACATTTAGCAAAAAAAAAATCTTTAACCCAACAAGTGCTCTCCGAACCAAGCTAGATAGTCTCCTATCACTAGGCTCACCAACCAACCTGGACTTTTATTCTTATTATTCCTACCGGATATCAAAACCATAAGGATTGTTTCCAGCCATGAGTTCCCATATGACATAAGCGCTCTTGGGTGGGCTGGGCCATTCCATCAAATCTTTGAGAAGGGGCCCAATCTCGTATTTGATGGTCGGCGTGGCGATAGGCTTCGCTTCTACGACTGCCTCCCCAGCCGTTGCAAAGACTGAGCGAGAACGGTAAGGGGCGCACAAAGAATGTCGTTGCGCGGGGATGCGATTCGCCAAGCTGGGGCAAACAAAGCCGTCCGGCCCCCTACCGGATTAGGAATGCGAAGGCCTTTCCTTCGAAAGGAGACCGGGGAAATAAAGAGCTATGCTATTGACCGACCCTTTCGTAGTGACTTCGAATCAATAGTCCTATCCTTTTTTTTTCATTTTGTTTGAGGCGGGCCGAATAGAGAATGAAATGCAGAAATACGGGAAGAGTTCCAAACCTTTTTTTTGGTTTAAGGGCTGCTCGCCCTACCGAAGTACTAAAGGCTTTCGAGGCTTACACCTCCCTATTACACGACCTAAAAAAGGGTAGCTTGCTGTAGCGCCCTTAGAATCAATCTAAGCCTTTTGAAGCGCCAGTAGTTGTTGTGGGTAGGGCTTTCGTTCTTATCGCTCCGGGTTTCGATCTATATATATGACCTCCGGGCGGTACAAAGTACACCTCTTCCGTAGAGGCAGGTAGTAACCTAACCTTTAAGAGTTTGTTCAAGGGGGGAGCCCTCCTATCTATCAATGGAAAGATCTCCGTGCGTGGCGTGATAAGGAATCCTAGAAAAGATCGATTGAGACTCCCTCCCCGGTCCCACGAAGATCTCTACGTACTTGTCCAGTCCAGGACAACTGAGATCTTCCGGTCTGCGTGCGTGGGAGCAGCTCAAATAAAGAAGAGTCTGGTCTGAATTCAGGCCCGGCCCGCCCGTCTGCTGCTAGATCCGGGAATGGCGCCAGGCGAGGGCGCCGCTATGCCCCGCTGCTCTGCTGCGGCCGGCCCCCGGACTATGCAAAAGAATCGAGGCCGGGGGGTCTCGCCCATAGTGGTTCCCCCCCGCCTTTGGTGATTGACCAAACAAAGAGGCCTAGATCTATGCCCCTTAATGAATCGAATGGTCCTTCGACCCCTTCATTTGATTCCGACGGCCGGCATAGATCTCATGAGACCCGCCCACTATTACTACGAAAAAAGCCCTGCCTTTTTCCTTCGCTACTAGGAGAGTAAGCAACTTCTATTAGCGCCGGACCTTGAGTCGAATTGATCGTGTCATGTGCAACGTCCATCAATGATGGTTCATTAATGTCCATTGATTTAGACTCCTTCCCCCTTCCCAACTACGAATAAGATCGAGAGGAGCCCGAAAGCCCCCAAAAACCAAGAACGAAAACGGAAGCCTTTCGATTCACTCCCCATTCTCTCTTAAATAAAGCTCGCCCTCGAGCCCTGGGCAGGTCGGCCGGGTCTTTCCCTGTTGTTCTGTTCCCGCCACGAGAAAGACGCACAGAAAAGGTATGCCCAGCGCGCGGAGGATCCGTTGAGAGTGTCTGTTGTCTCGGTAGGGAACTTTACGATCTTTTCCCCTATTGTATTGAATCAATAAAAAAAATAGGTCAGTGCTACGGCCCTCTATTGTTTGATCCAATATTGACCGGGGACGAGCCCCGACTTCCATAGGTCCTTGGTTTGACCTCCCGTAGTGGTCCTTGCTTTTAATAAAGCGGAGCGGGGCCAATTTCTCGTACTTGCTCAGTGTGCCCCCCTTTCGTCGAGTGCCCCGCCCGGTTCACTGGGCTGTTGGCCTACCAAGCACTTGCCCGCTGCTCCTGCCGCCCGCTTGGCGGGCGGAGCGCTCGTTATCCTTACTGTTCTCTCTGCCGGGGCCCCCTCCCATTGCTCTAGCCATAAGCTATGGCAGCTCCAGCTCGAAACCACAGGGGCCCGCCCTGCGAGGCCAGAGTGGGCTCAGCGGTCAGCCCCCATTCGAATTACGTTAAAGGGTCTTTCGCTTTTGCCAGATCTAGAGAGATACTACGAGTCCTCCGTCCCAGATTCCATCGCCGCGGCCATCTGGTTCACCGGTACTACCAAAAAGTCTCATGCTTACGTTACAGTTACTGATGGTTTTCTTATCTTGGACCACGAAGACCCCGGTCGGTCGTGCTTCTGGTTTCCATTCCCATCATCATATTGATGATAAATCTCCTCGCGCTCTGCCATAAGAACTTGGAGTCCGTATCATGGTGAAGGTAAGGTAACGCTGTGATTCTTGCTCAAAAAACAGACCGAACGCGTTCGAGTTATTGGCTCGTCCAACCCGGCAGCATTCATGAGTCGCTCGTTCAACTGTCCCTCGGAGACACGGTCGAGAAGTACCATGCATGGTTGCCCCCCGTCCTTTCTTGCTCTCGGTCCCACCCAGCAAGATACGGCTCAGCCAAAAAACGTGAGCGCCCCTGCGCGAGCCTTATTTTTTTAGTAAAGTCAAGCTTTGGCTCCCTAAAGACTAAAGAAATGGATCAAAAAAGGGGGGACTTCTGCAACGGGCTATACCACCCAAACCAACTGAGGGAAGTCGCATCCGCCCCATCGCAAGCACCTACAATGTCATGATCACATTGGTTTACCCTTTTTTCTTTGGTAGTTCAACGGACGGTCGCCCCTCCAACAAGAAAAGGTATAAATATGGAAACTTCTCTGCCATTTGGATCGGAGAATTTATGGAGGAAATCGGGTTTTAAATTTCCAGAAACCACACGATTATATAGCCAAAGGGAATACGCCGCGCCTAAAATCATCCCAAGCGCTGCTAATGTGGCTACTAAGCTATTTCTTTGGAAAGCTCCTACTGAGATGGGAAATTCCCCGATAAAGCTGCTAGTACCAGGTGAACTCATATTGGCCAAAGTGGAAGAGAAGGAAATGGTAGAGAGATTCGGCATGGTGCTCACTAACCCTCCGTAATATCTAACAAGTCGAGTCTTATGTCGGTCATATAGAACACCAACACATAGAAAAAGGGCTGAAGGAACCAGTCCATGACTTAACATCGGTGGAATGCTACCTCCAATTCCCTGTATGTTCGATAGAGCCAAAGATTCCCCCCCACTGATCGGAGTACGCCGATTACCCCCCGAACCGTACAAGATAGTTACCGCCTATCATACGGCTTTCTAACTTCACTTTTTTTTTCTGGTCGTTCCGCTCTGTCGATCGATGGTAGTATAAGAGATCTTTAACCCCCCGAAATTATTTACATAAAGGTTCCTGCTTTCTACCCATAGTTAGCATGTATCTCCCCGGGTCATACTTGAGTATCACATCGTAGACCCCCACCCCAACTCTATCTTCCTTATCAGTGAACCGGAAATAGTGCATAGGTACTTTTCAATGCAGCGGAGACGACGTGACATACTACGATCACGTACAGAAGTGCTGCCCTTCGGCTCGGCAATATGGAACCTCTCAACAGCTCCCGTTCCTTTATGAGGTCCTATCGGGATAGGTAGGCCCAGCCCAAGCCTTTCCCCTCCCCCCTGCTTAGCGTTCCACTTGTGATCCTGGATGCAGTGGAGGATTTTGAAAAATGCGCCCGAATGTTCCCCCTCCCTCCATTTCACCTTCCCTTCCAAGATGATATGCCCTTAGTTTAGAATCAGCCCCTACTTGATTCTAAAGCTCTCTTTCTTCTCTTCTTTCATGTGAACGGCCCTATCTTGTATCGAAAGGTTTTTCGTGCTATACACCACGTTGAGAAAGACCAGCCTCCTATGTACCGTACCATTTTTTGACCCCGTAAAGGGAGGTCCTCCTTATGATGCTACGGACGGCTGTCCGAAGTGCAAGGGGTAAACTCGGACGAGGATAGGATTGTGCGCGCCGGGCCCTTCGGGTGTCATATTTTGGCCGGGTTTACCGTACCTCCGGCCCTTATGTTACGCGACCGTAATATTTTGTTACGTTCCACCGCTGTTACGCCAGAAATAAAAGGTTCCACACGAGCTCCCGTTCTGCGGCGTGGTGGCAGGACCGATAGGAGATTGGCTCCGGGTGTAGATAGGGTCAAATCCGCAGGAGTCATGCAAATACATAGGCCCCTTCCCCTCTCTTTTAGATGAATGGGGTGGTTTATAAGGCGTTTTCCGATCTACGGTCCCTCGGAGCGAGGGGTTAGGCAGGTAGTATGGGCCCTCTGACTTCCAGCTATGTGTTGTGCGGCTCCCGCGAAGCGAATGAAGGGAAGCTCTTCGAGCTTACGGGTGAGCTTACGCTTACTCTCAGCCTCTTTGATTGGTAGGCGGGCGGGCTAAGCCCCCTACTTAAGATTCCATTCATAAGGGTCATTTTCTGTTGTCGTGACGCTTTGGTTAGGCCGACTACTAGACTACTAGAGGCTACTTCTAGCTTCTATAGGGGCCTTTCCACTTTACTTTTTTGTAGTTTGAGTTTGTATTGGTACTGAATGAACATATCAAACAAAGGCGAGCAGTATAAGCCCTTCTCCGGCCTGGGAAAAGCAGCGAACTCTAGAAGCTAGGGCGTTGTTCACCTTTGGACACGAACACTATTCCGTTCTCAGCGGAAACCCGCCTTAGAGATTGAACGTCGACTTATCTTATTGCCGTTCAATCTAAGACAGCGCTGATAGCTTGTAGTGAACAGCCCCCTTATTTATGAAACCAACCGAAAGCAGCCTTTGTTTGGTACTTAACTTAAGTAGTTAAGGTTTGAAACCCTTGCAACTATGATAGAAAGCCGTTTGCTTGTTGCCAAACCCTTCGCCTTTCTTTTGTTTTGAATCAAAGTAGGTCGCGACTGTTGTATTTTAGTTTAGTAGGTCGGGGGAAGCTACCGCTTATACGACAGCTCTGCTTCCTCGTCTTGCTTCTGGCAAAGCTTCTACTTTGCTTGCTTCTCTCGCGCTTGCTTGCGCGAAGGCTTATAAAGTCCTTTTCGCTAGGTCCAAAAGCTTCCGTCAAAGCGAAAGATCTGATCCAACTGAAATCCCGCATATTGAGCGCAGCGGATATGCGGCTACGGCTAGGCGATCATATCGTGCCATAAAACAATTTAATATGTATAGAGAGATCCCCTAGATATACAGATAGAATAGATGTTCATGGATAGACAGACATTCCATTGATTCTTAGTTTTGGGGCTGGCTCGTCGATCCAAATGAATCATTCTTATGGTCTCTCTTCGCCCCCCGCCCCGAAACTGACCCACAGCACAGCGCCCATTCGCTTCGCGCGCGGGAAGGCAACGAAGTTAAGTTCATGAGACCGCGGCGGAGTGGAGCAGCCGCGACACGAAGTTCCTTACCTTAGCTGGATCTCGCTGGTGCCACCTAAACGGTAGGTAGGCGACGGATGTGTGACGTTTGGAGTTGTCGTTCGTGCACCTGTCCCCAATGGAAGAATGAGTGATCCGTTCCCCTGCGGATCATGGCCTTACCACTCGGTCCCCGATGGCCAGCGGGGGATTCGGTATAGCAGCTTACGTTCGTTTGCGCTGCGCGTTCCCGCTGGACTGGACACGTGTTAGCTGTAGGAAGTATGGTTCCGAAAGTGACTTCGGTTCGCCAGTTCAGGCTCAACTCCTCGCTTTACGTTAGCGGACCTACACTACAGGTCGGGCCGGGGCTCCGCGCTCTTTCTTTCTGTGTGGGACGATGCCGGGGAGAGAAGGGAATGCGTCGAGGCGGCGAACAACTCAATTTTTTTTCTTTTCCCTCCATCCATGAGATGAGCCCAGTGCATTGGACCGATGGATAAGAGAACTGAGCTGGCCTAAAGCTTGGGCGCTCTACGTACGATGTAGACTCCATCAGATACATATCGATTTCTTTCTGATGGATCAAGAATAGTTAGTTGTCTTATCAATAGATAGAAATAGGAGATTTCCCCTTATTATTGATGGATTCCCTCTATATCATTCCTACTCTTTCGATCTATCAGAACGGATCAGGCTATCTATCAATCGATTTGAAAATAGCACGTTCATCTCGCTTTTCGTTCATTTCCGCCACGCCAACATAGCCACCATAATAAGAAGCAGGCGAAGCAGCTAGAAGCGCTCGCTTCTAGCCCTTGAATTCTTATTCACGAATGAATTGGGAAAGCCAACACAAAGATTCGATTCTGACTTCGTAGAGCCGGTGCTGCTGTTGCCTGCGCGTAGGGTGTCCCCCACTCCCGTCCCGGGGCGCTAAGGGGCTTTTGTTTTTGGAACAGACGGCAATGTTTTGCTGACGCCTTGAATCTTTTGTTGCGACATGCTATGTTTTCTCCCCCATTGCTAGTAGGTTGATGGGTCGCACGCCCGGCACACATGTTTTGGCCTTGTCTTGTGTGTCCATAACTCAAAATAGGTGACCTAACGGCCGCCGCCCGACTAAACATACCAATAGTCACCAGATTCATATGGGCTACTGAGGAGTAAGCAATGATCTTCTTAAGATCGATCTGTCTTGAAGTGGTCAAGGAAGTATATATTATAGCAATCGCGCTTGGAGTATAAATGAAAGGAGTGGAACAAAGTGTCGCTTCGGGAAACATGGGTATTGAAAATCTTAAAAACCCGTGGGTTCCCAATTTTGAAGGAATTCCTGCCAAGATGACGGATCCTGCCGTAGGTGCCTCTACATGAGCTTCGGGTAACCAAATATGAACTGGTACCATAGGCACTTTGACGGCGAAAGAGGCGAAAGAAGCAATCCATAGAAAGATTTGGCGCCGCTCACTAAATTCTGTGGTTAATGAGATTTGTACATCGGCGGTCCCTGTTTGGAGAAGAATCAACAGAATAGCTAATAGCATAAAAACAGATCCAAGTAAAGTATAAAGGAAAAACTGATATGCTGCCTTGATCTTTCTTTGTCTCGAACCCCATACCCCTATAATAATGGTAGAGTAAGGGGTGGCCCCAAAGCGGAATTTACCGGTGGTGGTTGGTCGAAGCTCCAGTAGGTAGCCACTCCCTTCTCAGGGAACCGTACGTGAGACTTCCGCATCATACGGCTCCGTCCCGAGCTTCCGTCGTCGGCCCTTGTCATTAGACCACTATCTATGCATGTAGTTTTAGCCTGGACTCTCGAATCTTTTGCTTCTCGGGTGGTGGCGAACAATGCAGCTTGCGTTGCGGGAGATGCCCGCCCGTAGGGCCCGGCCCGCTTCTCGCCCGAAAGAACCGCTCACTAGCTAGCCGGACTAGTGGGGGGCCCTATCTGGAGACATACTGAAAACCATGCCTTTCGAACTGAACGCAACGCCCGTCTTCCAAATCCAAAAATGGGCTCGTTGGGAAGAAAGATGGAGTGCGGCCTGTAGAGCACATGTAACGCACAGTCGGGTTGCTCACGCAGTGGATCTCTCTCTCTCTAGATATCTAGAGAGAGGTGAAAGTAATAGCCTTTATGGCCGCCCCCCGACTTACGGCTTTACGCTACTACTACTGTGATGTGAGCGGTTCAAATTGGTTTGAGTTTCCCAATTATCCTGGCCGGAACTTGTATGCAGCACTTATACGAAGGTGCATGCATAAAGGTTTGGAACTCTTTTTTTCTTATCTGAATCTTAAAGACAGGACCCTACCCTATTCTCGAACCCTCTACCGAGCTTAACCCTGCCCGCATTTCCTTTATTTTTGGAAGGGGGCAAAAGAAATGTCTCCACCTGCTGCCAACAGTCTTTCTTCGGAATTCTACTGAACGGGTCGATCCTCCCCTCCCGTTTGTTTTAGCAACTTATCCTAAGGTCTCCTCACCAAGAGCTCCCCGGCGACGACAGAGGAACCAACCCGCCTGCTGTGGCGGGGCGGCTTTTTTGTTTCACAATAAGACCTGGACGATTATCCCTACCCTCGGTAGCTTACGAGTTTACGTCCATCCCTGGTTGGGTACAGTTTCCTTTCGATTTCTCCCTTGTAGCCGTTACCCGAATTC